GAGGAATAATTGGGACTAGGGTCTCGAATTTATTAATAGAAGTATCTATTAGAAATGAATTCTCTAGCATTTGAATCCTTACCACCGAAGTGTTTAGTCGTACACTTGAAAGATAGCCCAGAAAATATAAGGAATGATTGTATAATTGGTTTATATGGATCCTGTCCGGTAGAGACCACAAGTAAAAATGACATTGCCAAAAATGGACAAGGTGAGATTTCCATTTCTTCATCAGAAGATGAGTCCCCTTTGAAGCCAGAATGGATTTTCCTTGATATCTGACATAATGCATGAAAGGGTCCTTGAACAACCATAGGTTCTTCTGAAAATCATTACGAAGCACTACTACAAGATGTTCTATTTTTCCATAGAAATGCGTTCGCTCAAGAAAAGTTCCAGAGGATGTTGATCGTAAATGAGAAGATTGTTTACGGAGAAACACTAATACGGATTCACATTCATATACATGAGAATTATATAGTAACAAGAAGAATCTTTGATTCTCTTTTTTCAAAAGAGAAATGGATTTCTTTGGAGTAATGAGACTATTCGAATTACGATACTCGTGGAGAAAGAATCGCAATAAATGCAAAGAGGGGGCATCTTGTATCCAGCAGTGAAGGGTTTGAACCAAGATTTCCAGATGGATGGGATGAGGTATTAGTATATCTGACACATGATTTAAATGTGATAATTTGTCCTCGAAAAAGGGAAATATTGAATGAATAGATCGTAAATTATGAGATTTTGCTATTTCTTTTTCTTCTAGGGAAGATACTAATCGCAGCGAGAATGGAATTTCCATAATGACTGCAAAACCCTCTGATACCATTTGAAAATGAAAATTCTTGTTGTGCCCAACGAATCTATTTTCGTTGGAATCATTAACCGAACGAATCAAATGATTCTGTTGATGCATTCGAGTAATTAAACGTTTCACAATTAGTGAACTGGATTTATTGTCATAACCGAAATTTTCCATAGGTTCGTAAAAAATCGATCCATTTAAACCATGATCATGAGCAAGTGCGTAGATATACTCCTGAAATAGAAGCGGATATAGGAAGTGTCGTTGCCTAGATCTATCTATTTCTAAATATCCTTGTAATTCCTCCATTTGAAATTATACAAAGGCACGGGGGATTTCTTGGGTTATCAAATGATACATAGTGCGATACGGTCAGAACAGGGTATATAGTAAGAAAAGAATAGATACCCCGGAGACGGGGAGTCCAATGAACGGATCCTCTCTCTTTCCATCCAATTTGTTTGTGTTCGTTATAGTTACAAGAGATGGTTAGAAATCCTTTATTTTTGCAACCCGATCGCTCTTTTGACTTTGGAAGAAATTCTCTTTATCAGTATACCGTTTCTTCTACACATTCGTCTCCACTCCATAATAGAGAAAGAATAGTTAATAGTTAGGATTCATGAAAAAAAAAGGAATCGATGATCCACTCACAGGAGAACCCTTTCCCGCATCAGGCACTAATCCATTTTTAACGTCTAATTAGATCGGGTAATCATTCGAATTATGAACCGAGCTCGTTGCTTTTGGTTTCCTTATAATTGGAGCCATTAGGGCTCTATCCATTTATTCACTCGACCAAACTGTGAATTGATTTGGTACCGTTCCAAGAATCAAAACAAGATTTTCTACCGACCCAGGAAGTATTCTCAGAGTTCTCCATTGATACGACATGCTGTTTTTTCCATTCATTCCCTTTCAGGATCAGTCGTGGTCTTACAAACCATACCAATGGTATGGACGAATCTGTTGCTTCATCCAAATGTGTAAAAGATCCTAGCCGCACTTAAAAGCCGAGTACTCTACCGTTGAGTTAGCAACCCGTATAAATATGGTGTGTAGATACGATCGGAATAAAAAAAAAAAAAAAAATAAAGAGATTGGATTGCCCTACCCCATCAAAACATTGAACTAGCAACAAATCTAAAAGAAACATTTGATGATCAATTATGAACATCAAAATGTTCAGATCAGATTCAAATACAACGGATTCACGGATAAATATAGATAGATGTAAAAATTTGTGGACCCCCCTGTTTTGATCATTTTTTTTTTTCATTATCTTAAAAAGATACTTCTTGTGTCACAGTGAATCCGGCGAACCTAGTGAAGTAAAGAAACAAACTTATGGGACGTAGATAAATAGATCTATTTATCCACGATCGAATTATATTTGATCGATACACCATTGTCAATATAAATTGAATTTTGAGAAAAAAAAATGAAATAAAGAAAATAAAGACTTGTGTTGGATTGGCACTACATAGATAAGAAATGAAGTGTGTGGGGGGGGAATAAATAAAGAAGAAGTAGGAAAAAAATCTCTGGTTTTCAATAGAAGTACAAACAATAGCAAGATTGATCCCTTATTTATTCGTAGAGTCCCAACGAAAACCATCTGATTGATGGCAATCCCCTCAATTGCCAGTTATTTCACTCAATCTTTTTTTTCTATTTCATAAATTTTATTTCGTTTGATTAATTCGAAGTTCCTTAAATACTTCCGCCTTCTTTGAAATATCATGAACAGTTCCTGTAGGTTGAGCGCCTTTTTCAAGGAAATATAGAATAGCAGGAACATTTGAATAAGTTTGGTTCTTTATCGGATCGTAAAAACCCACTTTACGAAGATCTCTTCCTTCTCTTCGGGATCGAACATCAATTGCAACGATTCGATAGATGGCTCATTGGGATAGATATAGATGAACAATGCCCCCCCTAGAAACGTATAGGAGGTTTTCTCCTCGTACGGCTCGAGAAAGAATGATTCGAATTTATGTATTGTATATAGTGGCAAATGGATCCATAAAATCATCAATTAGATTAGGATTTGAGTCGTTTTTTTTTTGGAAGGAATAAAAAAAAAAAAAAAGAAATCTCATTCGTACTCATAACTCAAGTTGGGTAATTCTCAAAGAGCTCGAAGGGAAATCCTTAGACATTTATTGAGCCGTCTCTAACCTCTTTTGTTTGTCTCGTCTAGAATCGATTTTCCTTTCTCATTCTGATCTAGTTATTGAGACAATTGAAAATGGTGTTTCCTTGTTCCGGTATCCTTTATCTTTGCTTTGAATCATTGGGTTTAGACATTACTTCGGTGATCCTTAATTGTTTCAAAATGGCAGCAACATACCTTTTGTTCTTTCTATTGAAGAATCATACAAATGGTTGATTCCCCTGTGATACACTTTTGATCGAAATAGTTTTACCAATTCCGACAAATTTTCCTTTTTTTGCTTTTTTATTTGAAACTTGTTCGAATTTGCGATTTCTATATCGAAGATATACTTACGAAGTTGTTCCAACTTATTGACTGGCACTAACCCTAGATCCTTCCCTCTGATAAATGAATCAAGAATTTATGCTCGAGCTCCATCATGTACTATTTACAACCCCCCCCGAATGGGGTCCTGGTGGCACAGAACAAACTATGTCGAGCCAAGAGCATCTTCATTGATATATAAAAAAATGGTGGATGCAAGAATCCACAGCCGATCATGTCCTTCAAGTCGCACGTTGCTTTCTACCACATCGTTTCAAACGAAGTTTTACCATAACATTCCTCTAATTTGGACCGGTATGGAATTGATTCAATATGGAATCATGAATAGTCATTGGCTCCATCGGTGCATAGTAGTCCATACTTTATTTTTATATATGTATGAATAGGTATTTCTCTGGGGAAATCTCAGCAAAAAGCCAAATTAACCCATATTCTGTTATAGGAATGAAACACATTTATAAAAAACACGAAGAAATTAGTTGCTTAACACTTATTTACATCTACATCTTCAACATATTGTTATATTGTTCGGGACGATCAATCATGAAAGATCCAATTCCAATTCTTTCTCGAACAACTAAACTAAAGACGAGTCTTTAATTCGATTACCAATACTGGAATTACCAATACTGGAACAAAATAAAATGAGTCATTAACCAAATAAGCTATTCTAATGACCCGGAAAAGTCGCAAGTGACCCGATAGGATAGATTCACCAATCTCACACTTCTTCGAATAGCGAGGATTTATAAGGTAAGGAATCATAAAAAAGAAAATGGTTTCAAGAATTTCCTACTTCGACATCATTATCATTACTATAAATAAGTTTTCCTGTAAAGACTGAATTTAATTTGATCTCTAAATCAATCAAATCAACAAGTCGGCACAATCACAACGAGTAACTAAAAAGTTTAGCAGATATCTCATTGATTAAAGAGACGCGAATTCGATCATCATAACAGAAATCCATGTTTCTTTTCCAATTGAATCATCAATGATTTAAATCAGATGGATGGGTCGAGAAAAAAATCCAATTTAGTTGTTTTCATGGGGATGGATAGAAAAGAGCTCATGGAAGATAAGATTAAGGTCGCTATTCTTTCATCTGATTGAGAAAATCCAAATCGTAGGAGTATGACCTTTCCGTATCCATCAGATACACCGAACAATTGTCACCGGGGGTCATCGTGTATATTTAAGAGATCACAAATCTTTTTCACCGAAACCGAAATACCGGTGTCACTGAAATAGAACAATAAAACTACATATGAGCATGGTTCATTTTCTACGGATTTTGCTTTATTTCAGGTTCAGAAATTTTTCCATTTCCATAAAGATAAACTAAAGTGAATGGAATCTATGAATCCCCCCCCCCATCGTTACATTGATTTCCAATTATTCATTGGAGCCTGATGCAAAATAAAAGCAATTAAGTCCAAAGAAAATACATCTGTTCCGTATTGAACTTTATTGTTTGTTAATGAGATCCGGATGACACAGATATTGATTGAAATTGATACCTTCCTTTGCTAATTAACTCGTATCTACACGAATTCTATGGGGATCATGAATCATACTCAAAGCCAATCAAAAAAAGATCCTCTTATGGGATGCTATACCATCTTGTATAGGTACAAAGCCGAATGGGTCCAGATTAATTCGTTGTTTCTATTTTATTTTTATTTTGCCCCACCCCAGTCTTAGGAGCTTTAATCCCAGTGATGGAATTAGTACCAAGAACTCCTCCTGTTTAGAATTCAGGATCCACATAAAATTAGTCATTTACCCCTATTTACTTTACCTTTCTTCCGCATGTCGACTCAGAATGCATCATGTGGGAATCCAAATTTGATAAATAGGGGGCATAAAGTCTCTCTAAATAACTAACTAACTTCAATATGAATATGAGCGGGGGGGAGACGGGCATACGCTGAATGGCCACCCAATCTTTTTTTTTTTGAATGGAACTTTGATCTTTGTTCCCATCCTACCTATATCAAAAAGATATTTATTTCCATCCACGTGGCATTGACACTCGATTCTGTTTCTGTTTGTGAGAAACAGAAACAGGATCGAAAGGTAGGATATGATTCTTCTCTGAATCATTAGAAATCAGAAAGAAAGATTGGATCACATTGTATCCAACATTACACTCTTAAACAGAGGATTGTTAAAGAAAAGAGCACAATCTTTGTTCTGATAGAATCGGTCTGGGACGGAAGGATTCGAACCTCCGAGTAACGGGACCAAAACCCGTTGCCTTACCGCTTGGCCACGCCCCATTGAGATTTCTATTTGACACTAATAACACTAATATGGATATTGGTTGTTCGTCAATTCCAGCCCAAATGTCTATGGAATAGGTTGTTGCTAGGATTCGACACGTGTAGATGTAGAATCAAAAGAAATTCATTGATCATTATCTATAATTCAATTAAGATATTGTATGAAAGTATGATTCCTTCTATTCTCATTTGAGAATTGAAGGATTTTTGATTGGGGGAGTTCAAAGAAAAAGAAGGATTTTTTGTTTGGCCTATCTTCTCTTCTTTCTTCATTTTTCCCCAACTCACTAATAATGAAATTCTCCACAAGAGCGAAATTTTTGTTATGCTTAATATCTTTAGTTTGATCTGTATCTGTATTAATTCTGCCCTTCATTCGAGTAGCTTTTTCTTCGCCAAATTACCCGAGGCTTATGCTTTTTTCAATCCAATCGTAGATGTTATGCCAGTCATACCTGTACTCTTTTTTCTCTTAGCCCTTGTTTGGCAAGCTGCTGTAAGTTTTCGATGAGATCTTTAATACTGTCCTAGAAACATTCATGATTGATTCGCTAAAAAAGGAAAAATTCTATTCTAACAATTGATAAGATCAGAGAAGTCTTACATTATGAACTCTCGATTCAAACATTGAAATTCTTTTGGATAACCGCGATGAATCTGGATCACCTCATTTTCTAATTCTGACTTTCCGGAGGTCAAAGACCTTATGTATGGTCCCTCACAATACCTAATTGTGGGTATGAAAGATCATTTTGGTAACGAAGGAATCAGAATCTTATTACAAATGAATTCCTGCAAATTCCTTTCTTTTCTAGAAACCACTCCATTTCTTGGTGTCAAAATGGGATATGTGGTACAAAAATAGAGAATCTATTCCCTTATTTCCCCCAAAAATGATCTTGGAGATTGTGTAATGCTTACTCTCAAACTCTTCGTTTACACAGTAGTGATATTCTTTGTTTCTCTCTTCATCTTCGGATTCCTATCTAATGATCCAGGACGTAATCCTGGACGCGAGGAATAAAATAAAAAAATCAGAAGTTTTTCGTTGCTTGATTTCTGAATTTTCTTATGATTTTCTCTATTCCATACATTTAACTAAGATAACAAGGGCTCGAGATTTTTTCGAATTCGAAAGAGAACTCTCAAGTGATCAGAGGGAACGGAGAGAGAGGGATTCGAACCCTCGGTACGAATAACTCGTACAACGGATTAGCAATCCGTCGCTTTAGTCCACTCAGCCATCTCTCCCAATTACAAAAGGATAATTCATATGTGACGCGTGAAGTAAAGATTGATAAAAGTCTTTCTTTATCTTTCTTTTCTTTATTCTATATATATACGAATTTTATCAGCAATTGCATTTAGATAAGGATTCGAAACAGATATCTCCAATAGAAAGAGTACCTCTTTGATTTCGTACGAAAGGTTCTTTTATTCCCCCGGCCTGGCCAGTACCTATACCTAGCCAGGCCATTCCTTGTTTTGTTCCAATGAATCATAGATCAAATGATTTATCTGATTTGAAAACGAAAATACTTGTTATTGAAGCAGCAAGAAGGGCTATTTCCATTCCTATGACAGGAGTGTCATTTCTTATTATTCTTTGTTTTTCCTTTTATCGATTGACTTACTTTACTGGAATAAAAAAAATGGAGCTATGGATTCTTGCACAATTCAACTTATTTTTATGTTCCGACTTCAATGGCTCTTTCGGGCCGGAACTGTCAGTAACGATTCCCCCAGCAAAAGAAAAGATATAACTTGTTATTTAAATGAACCTTCTTCTCCTATTTCATTAAGTCCCCCGTCGGAACACGTCAGCACTCACTCCAATTTTCATGATTCTGATCCTATCTTGATTACGTCTCACTCCCTTGTTCGACAAATGGTCCATTCATATA